TAAGTTATTTTGATTTATATTTAGGTCTAGATGGTATTTCTATTTATTTCTTATTATTAACAACTATGATTATGCCTATATCATTAGTAGCTAATTGAAATTCTATATATTCTAAAAATGTATTATCATTTGTAATAATAATATTATTATTAGAAACATTATTATTAGCTGTTTTTTTAGTTTTAGATATATTATTATTTTATATTTTTTTTGAAAGTATATTATCACCTTTATTTTTATTAATAGGATTATTTGGTTCTAGTGATAAAGTTAGAGCTAGTTTTTATTTATTTTTATATACATTATTAGGTTCATTATTTATGTTACTTTCTATAATAACTATGTCTTCTATTATGGGTGCTACAGATTTTGATGCATTATCTAAAGCAAATTTTAGTTATATAACTCAATTATTTTTATTTTATGGAATATTTATATCTTTTGCTGTTAAAACACCAACAATTTTTTTAAACACTTGATTATTAAAAGCACACGTTGAATCACCATTAGCAGGAAGTATTATATTAGCCGGTATTGTATTAAAATTAAGTTTATATGGTATATTTAGATTAATATTACCTTTATTACCTAAAGCTAGTATGGATTATACATATATAGTTTATGTTATAGGTGTAATAACTATAATTTATGCTAGTTTTAGTACATTAAGAACAATAGATATTAAAGAATTAATAGCTTATTCATCGGTTTCTCATGCAGCTGTTTATTTATTAAGTGCTTTTAGTAATACAATACAAGGTATAGAAGGTGCAATTGCTTTAGGTTTAGCACATGGATTTGTATCATCTGGTTTATTTATTTGTGTAGGAGGTATTTTATATGATAGATCTTCAACAAGATTAATAACATATTATAGAGGAATGGCACAATTAATGCCTATTTTCTGTATATTATTTTATATATTATCTTTAGGTAATTGTGGTTCACCATTAACTTTAAACTTTATAGGAGAATTTATGTCTCTTTATGGTATATTTGAAAGAATCTCGGTATTAGGTGTATTAGCTAGTACTTCTATAGTATTCTCTGCTGCATATACTATATTTATGTTTAATAGAATAGCTTTTGGTGGACAATTTTCTTCATATTTCTTTAATTATGTTAAAGATTTAAGTAAAAGAGAATTTATTTTATTAATTAGTCTTGTAGTACCTGCTGTATTCTTTGGTATATATCCTGCAGTAATATTAGATGGTCTACATTATTCTGTATCAGGTTTAATATATAATTAATAAATAAATAAATCAATAATATATTGCAATCATAATCTTTTTATTATTGGTAAAGTTAATTTATATAGTGTATTTAATAAATAACAATTATATAATTAGTTTTATTAATGTTCATATTAATAATATCTTTTAATAAATTAACTCAAATTATTCTTTTAATTAAATATTTTTATAATAATACTTTTATAAGATTATTAAGTTAATAATAAATTAGATAATACAACTAAAATTTTCCAATATATAAAGTTTTATATAATTAGTAGTTAGTTTAAATTAAATATATATTTATATAAATACAAATACTATGATGTTTAATAACATAATTAGTCCATTAGAACAATTTGAAATAAAAGATTTTTTTTATTTAAATATTAATATTATAAATTTAAAAATGTCTTTAACAAATTTTGGTTTTTATATAATTATTAGTACAATAATTATATTAACATTACATTTATTAATAACATATAACAATAAATTAATATCAAATTCATGAACATTAACTAAAGAATCAATATATGCAACTGTACATAGCGTTGTAATAAATCAAATAAATTCTAAAGAAGGTCAAAATTATTTTCCATTTATTTATGGTTTATTTATTTTTATCTTAATGAATAATTTATTAGGTTTAATACCATATAGTTTTTCTTCAACATCACATTTTATATTAACATTCTTTATTAGTTTAACTGTAGTTTTAGGTGCTACAATTTTAGGTTTCCAAAAACATCAATTAAAATTCTTTTCATTATTTGTACCATCAGGTTGTCCATTAGGTTTATTACCTTTATTAGTTTTAATAGAATTAATATCATATTTAGCTCGTAATGTATCATTAGGTTTACGTTTAAGTGCTAATATTTTAAGTGGTCACATGTTATTAGTAATATTAAGTGATTTTACATTTAAAATAATGAGTTCAGGTATCTTTTACTTTTTAATAGGTTTAATACCATTAGCATTCATATTTGCTTTTTCAGGTTTAGAATTAGGTATAGCTTTTATACAAAGTCAAGTATTTATAGTTTTAACTTGTTCTTACATAAGAGATTCATTAGAATTACATTAAATAAATTCAAATTAAAAATAATGATATAAAAAGGAAAGTCCATAGTTATAATGTATATATAAATATAATATTAAGAATTTTGGATTATTTGAAGAAACAAATATCAAATTTTAATTTGATATATCGAGCACTACTCCTATACTAACTAATATAAAATATATAACTATATTAACACTTTTTTTTTAGGGGTTAAATACAGAATATGGCTTAATTATATCTTATTAAAACAAAAACTAATATAAGAATAAAGAATAACAAAAAATAAGTTAAATATTTTATTAGGAAATAATTCCTAATCTAATAAAATTTTGAGTTTGATGATGGCTCTGACTGTACGCTATCCAAGTGCTTAACACATGCTAATCGTACGTCATTAAATAAAAATAATGAAGTGGTAAACAGGTGAGTATATAATATTTTGACTACCTTAAAGAAAGGTTAAATCCCTTATAATCAAAGAAAATTCTTTCGCTTTAAGATGTTAATAAATATTTCGGTTTGTAATAATTAAATAATAAATAATTAACAAAACCGTAGTCGTAACTGAGAAGTTGATCGACCACATTAGGAATGAGAAACTCCTAATGCGCTTTAAGTACAGCAGTGAGGGATATTGGTCAATGACCTAACGGTTGAACCAGCAACTTGGAAGAATGCAATGTATTAAAAATATTAATACAATTAACGTGTAAACGTATAAAATTCTAAATAGATTAAAGATAATGACAATTATCTATTTATTAGTCTCGACCAATACTACGTGCCAGCAGTCGCGGTAAGACGTAAGAGACAAGTGTAAGTCATCTTAATTAGGTTTAAAGTGTACATAGACGGAAAAATAAACCTTAAAAAGGGTACTTTTTTTCTAGAGTTTTATAAAAGAAGAATTGAATTTTTGAAGAAAAGATAGAATTTGCAAATAACAAAAAGACAGGTAGCAGTTAATACGACCTTCTTTATAAAAACTGACGTTGAGGTACGAAGGCTTGGGTAACGAGCAGGATTAGATACCCTAGTAGTCCAAGCAGAAAATTCTGAATGTCATAAATTAAAAAACTTTTTAGTTTATAAATAAAAGTGTAAGCATTCCACCTCAAGAGTACAATGGCAACATTAAAACTGAAATCATTAGGCCGTCTTTGAAACCAGTAGTGAAGTATGTTATTTAATTCGATAACCCGCGATTAATCTTACCACAATTTGAATAATATTTAATTATATTACATGCGCTGCACGGCTATCTTTAGTTAATGTCGTGAGATTAGGTTAATTCCTACAATTAGCGAAAACCTTGGTATTATTTATATGTATAATATACCTTGCCACTAGATCGGACTCTATATATAGGATCAAGACAAGTCATCATGGCCAAAATATTGTGGGCTATAGACGTGCCACATTTTTCATTACAAAAGGATGTTATATTGTGAAAATAAGCTAATCCTTAAATTTGATCAATATGGATTGTAGTCTGTAACTCGACTACATGAATAAGGAATTACTAGTAATCGTTAATCATCACGTAACGGTGAATCGTTTCTCAATTAGGTACTAACCACTCGTCAGGCGCTGAAAGAAGAAATGCAATAAGTTTGATTTGTGAATATAAATAAATATATAAATAGTTATAGTTTTATATTCATATTATTTTCGAATGTATAACTTTAATTGGTGTTAAGTCGAAATAAGGTTCGTGTAATGGAAATTGCACGGGGTTAATAAACTTAAACAAAAAAATTTAAAAACTCGAACTCCCCTTAGGAAGGCTTCGTTTGTTGGTTTACGAGTTGAGCTGTAAACTCAATGACTTTGAGTCATCGAAGGTTCGATTCCTTCTCTTCCTAGTTATCATTATATTTATTCTTGGTAATCTTTAAGTTCCATTTAAAAATGGGAAAAATTTTTTTATATATGCAATTAGATTTATATGTAGACAAAATAAATAATGGATTTAATTCAAATATTTTAGATATTTTAGCTTTTATCAGTATAATATTTGGTATTTATACTATAGTAAGTAAAAATCCTGTTGTTTCTGTATTATTTTTAATAGGTTTATTTTCAACAATTTCTATATATTTAATAATGATAGGTTTAACATTTATAGGTTTATCTTATTTATTAGTATATATTGGAGCAGTATCTATTTTATTTTTATTTATTTTAATGTTAATTAATATAAGAATATCTGAATTAGTTAGTAGAAATAATAATTATATACCTTTAGCTATATTAAGTATGATAACATTAGTATATATTTTAGGTCAAAAAATAATAACTAATGTAGTACAGTTTAATATATTAAATTCTTTTACATCTTCTTTATTTGAAAAAAGTTTTAAAGAATCGATAAATTATTCTAATAGTTTAAGTTGAGATACTAATTTAATAGATATTACACATACAAGTGCTATAGGTAACATAATGTATAGTAGTTATTCATTATGACTTATTATTATATCATTAATTCTTTTATTAGCTATGGTAGGTTCAATAGTTATTTCTATAGGTAGATAATTTAAACTAAATAAAATAAAATAAATAAATGTCTTTAGATCAAAGAACTAATTTTCAAAGTCATCCTTATCATTTAGTATCACCTTCACCTTGACCTTTTTATAATAGTTTATCATTATTTATATTAACAACATCAGGAGTATTAACTATGCATGGATTTAGTAATATGTATATAATATTATTTATAGCATTTATTAATTTAGTTTGATGTATGACATTATGATTCAGAGATATAATATCTGAAGGTACATATTTAGGTAATCATACTAATGCTGTACAAAGAGGTTTAAATTTAGGTGTTGGTTTATTTATTGCATCAGAAGCATTATTTTTCTTAGCAATATTTTGAACATTCTTCCATAGTTCATTATCACCTAATGTAGAATTAGGAGCACAATGACCTCCTTTAGGTATAAATGCTATAGATCCTTTTGAATTACCTTTATTAAATACTATAATCTTGTTATCATCAGGTGTAACAGTAACATATAGTCATCATTCATTAATTCAAGGTAATAGAAAAGGTGCTCTATATGGTTTAGTAGCTACAATATTATTAGCTATTGTATTTACAATATTCCAAGGAATAGAGTATTCAGTATCATCATTTACAATATCAGATGGTGTATATGGTTCTTGTTTTTATTTTAGTACTGGTTTCCATGGATTCCACGTTCTTATAGGAACAGCTTTCTTAAGTGTAGGTTTATGACGTTTATTAGGTTATCACTTAACAGATCATCATCATTTAGGATACGAATCAGGTATATTATACTGACATTTTGTTGATGTTGTATGATTAATATTATATGTATGTATATACTTCTGAGGTTATTAAATTTATTTTAACAATTACTTTTAATATAATTTCATTTTAACTTTAATTTGTAAAAAAAAAGTAAATAAAGATATGCCACAATTAATACCATTTTTTTTCTTTAATCAAGTAGTTTTTACATTAATATCATTAAGTTTTATATTCTTTGTATTTAGTAAATATATTTTACCTTGAATAGTAAGATTATATGTTTCACGTAAATCAATAAATAGTTTATAAAGGGATAATAAACTTTTGAGACTTTAGTTCAATGGTAGAACATCTGACTTTTAATCATTATAGTACGGGTTCGAATCCTGTAAGTCTTAAAAATGGCTATAGGTTAACGGTAGACTATTCGCGTACCATGTGAAATGTGTTGATTCAACTTCAACTAGCCATAAAAAAAAGGGTTAGTAACTTAATTGGCAAAGGATTTTCTTGTCGAGAAAATAGATATCGGATCGTAGCCGATTTAACCCGTAAAAGGAAAAGTTGCTATAGGCAAGGCGAGATATTTGCTAAATATTGTGTAGTTACACTTAGATGTTCGAATCATCTCTTTTCCGTAAGATTCCTTAACTTAATAGGTTAAAGTATACTTTTGATAAGAGTAGGATTAGCGTTCAATTCGCTAAGGAATCAATAAGAGTATAATTTAAGGGTAAAATATGGAGCTTCAACCTCCACCTTCTCAGTTCAAATCTGAGTGCTCTTGAATAAAAGAGAATTGACTGAGTGGTTTAAGGTGGTAAGCTTGAGACTTATTTGGTTTAAAAAAATCACATCCGTTCAAATCGGATATTCTCTGAAAAAACAGGTTAGAGCCGGCTGGGTAGGCACCTCATTTGGGTTGAGGATTAGTTATGTTCGATTCATAATAACTTGATAAATAATAAAAATATGTAAGATATATAAAGTATGTAAAGAAACTATTAAGGATAATTAGCTATATATTAAAGATAGATAGTTATAAATCTAAAATCTAAGATAAATTAATTAAATAAACAAAGTGAACTGAAGTATCTTAGTAACTTTAGGAAAAGAAATCAAACGAGATTTTATTAAAAATTCTTTTAATAAATAAGCTTATAAGTAAAACGAAAAAAAAATTTGTTTGAAAAAAGGGGAACCTTCCTCTAAAGCTAAATATAATATATAAGCGATAGTGAAAAAGTACCGTGAGGGAAAATTTGAATTAGTAGTTTTATAAGCAGCTCGAAAAAAAGAGTGTACCTTTTGCATAATGGGTCAGCAAGTTATGATTAGAAGCGAGCAATAAAATATTGCCCAGTTAAACCAATTATGAAAAAATAATATAGTTTCTAAACATAGACCCGAAAGCTAGTGATCTTACCATGGTCAGGGTAATGAAGCCCGAACGAGTTATCGTTGTAAAGATATTCGATGAACTGTGGTAAGTTGGTGAAAGATAAAACTGACTAGTCTAGCTGGTTTTCCGCGAAACCTATTTAAGTAGGTAATTTAACTAACATCTTAGCAGGTACAGAACTGTGATCTCTGGCAAAAATTTATTTTTGTATATATCGGGGGATCGTGTAGATTTTATCGGAGAGTATTTGCACTCGGAATGGCAAAGATGAATGTTGAATAATCAGACATAGTGCGATAAGGTTGTATGTCTAAAGGGAAACAGCCCAGAACAAGAGTAATAAGGTTCCAAAATTATTATTGAGTGAAATTAAGGATGTTATTATCAAATACAATCAGGAAATAGGCTTAGAAGCTGCCATTTTTTGAAGATCTCGTAACAGAGCACTGATTAAATATTTTAGATATTAATACCGAAAATATAACGGATCTAAATAATATACCGAAACCTTGAACGTATAATTATACGGGGTAGCGGAACATTGGATAAATCTTAGATTTTATCTTTTTTAAGTTAAAAAAAATAATAGATAATCCAAGAGAGAATGCTGACATGAGTAACGAAAAAGGAAAATTTTATTTCCCTCGCCTTAAGCTTATGGTTTATTTTAAATTTCGGTATCTAAGTATATACCCCAAAGGGTCTATATGATGATAATAATAATTATTTTTTGTAAACAAAATCTTTATTTAGTGATAAAGGTTCAGGAAATTGTAACAAAAATCTAAAAAAAAATAATTATAAACCGTACCTAAATACTATCGCAAGTAAGCAAGTAGAGTATACAAAGGCGTTTGAGTGAACAATCATTAAGGAACTCGGCAAATTAACTTCCGTAACTTCGGGATAAGGAGGACCATTATTATAGATACAATAGTATCAAATAGTAAAAGGAATCATAAAATAGTGTTGTACGACTGTTTAATTAAAACAAAGCACTCTGCCAAGATAGAAATCTAAGTATTGAGTGTGATGTCTGCCCGATGTCGGTAGGGTAACAGATTTACTTAATTATTTAATTAGGTTTTGATGAACACCCCGATTAATGGCGGCCTTATCTATAAGGGTCCTAAGGTAGCGGAATACCTTGGCCGTTAAATGCGGTCTTTGCATGAATGACTTAACGATACAACAGCTGTCTCGATGATTGGCTCAGTGAAATTGAATTAGCAGTGCAGATGCTGCTTACCTCTAGATAGACAAGAAGACCCTTTGCAGCTTTACTGTTACCTACTATGATATAATTTGATAATTTCCAGTGTATAAGGTAATAGTTATGAAATTGAAACACCTTTATTTGTTCTATTATATTCTTTATGGTAGGAAGGCAGTTTATGCGGGGCACAGATCCCATAAAAAGTACCTGGGTATATCCAAAGTTCATATTGTAATTTTGTAGATTTTTATTTACAAAAATTCATTAAATATTTTTATTGAATTTTTTATTTAATTTGTAATTAATTATTATTAATTATCCAGTTATTGTTTATATTAAGTTAGTTATTATTAATTTTTTTTAAGTAAGATTTTAACTATATGGTAAATAGATGTAAATTAAATAATAATATAACTATATTATTATTTAGTCATATTAATAGAGAAATTTTACTTATTATTAGGATGATGTTTTTTTACTTTAAAAGTTTAATGGCTTAATCTTGCTTTACTGTTTGACTAACAAGTCTATCAGTCGCGTAAGCGGGGCATATGATCACAAGATTCATAAAGGAAAGGTCTTGGATTTATGAAAAAGTTACGCTAGGGATTACTTGTTAGTCCTCCAATATTTTAAAATATTGGTAATAATTTGGGTTAATTTCAAAAATAACTTAATTTGTCTAATCATTATTAAGTTTATTTGAAGCGAAATTTATTTAAGCTTTATATATAAATAAATACGTTCAACGACTAAAAGGTGAATAATGCTAATAATAATCCTTTTTTAAGTACCCAACATCTTTATAAATTTATTTTTTTTTTTTTTTCTTTATAATTATTAATATAATATTAATGAAATAGTTTTAATTATTATTAAACTGTGTTATTATTTAATTGATAACAAATTAAAAATTTATGTTAAATATAATAAAATCTAAAATAAAACATTCATATAAGAATATATCATTAAATTCTAAGCATAAAGTATTATGACCTAATAAATTTATACCTATTGTAAGAGATTGAAAAAATAGTATTTATACTTTTAATAAAAATAGTTTAAATAATATTATTGAAGCAAATAAATTAATAAATAAATTAATTGATGGTTATTTTAATTTATATAATTTTAAGTTAGAAGAAAAAATAAGAAGTAGTAATGCATTTAAAAAAAATGTAAATATATCTAAAAATAAAATATTAATAAGTCTTGGACAATTTAAACATACAAATGATTTAATTAATATAACAATTTATTTTTATAATAGACAATTAATAACTTATAATTCTATATTAAAAAGATATTCTAATTTTTTAAAACAAAAAAATTTTTTAATAAAAAAAAACTTAAGATTAATAAAAAAATTAAGTTTAAAAATAATTAAAAGAGAATCAGAATTAAAAAATTTATTATTAAAAACTATAGAAGATAAAAATAAATTAAATAATATAAAATTAAATGTATATAAAGACTTTTTAGAAAAATCATTAGAAAAAGAATTTATATATCTTTATTTAATTATATTAATTTTTATTAATAAATCTAAATTTAATAGTTATTATTTACATAATTTAACAAATTTAATAAAAAAAATATATAAAAAAAATATACAATTTAATTTTATAAACCTTAAATACCATTATTTAAATAGTGATATCTTTACTAAAGTTTTATTATTAAAATTAAGTGCAATAAAAAGTAAAGTATTAGAATCATTATCAAGTTCTATAAAAAAAGTAAAAGTAATAGAAAATAGAAATGTTATAGATAATTCAAAATATTTAAAAGGTATAATATTAGATAATATTAAATATAAAAGAGTTTCAGGTGTAAGATTAGAAGCAAGTGGTAGATTAACTAAACGTTTTACTGCATCAAGATCTTTATCTAAATTAAAATATAAAGGAAGTTTAATAAATATTAAATCCTCAGAAAATTTTGAATCATCAGCATTGATAAGAGGTAATTTTAGACCAAATTTAGAATATACTAAATTAAATTCAACAACACGTATAGGATCATATGGTATAAAAGGTTGAGTAGGAGGTAAATAATAAAAAAAAAAAAAAATATAAAGATGAAGAAATAGTCTGAACCTTTTTGAAAGAAAAGGAAATAAAAGATTAAAAACTTTTATGATAACATAATTGAACAGGCTAATTTGCGCAAGAGAGTACAAATTGAGTGCGCGGTTTGGCACCTCGATGTCGGCTTAACTCATCCACATGAATGTATAAATCATGAAGGGTTCGACTGTTCGTCGATTAAAGAGTTACATGAGCTGGGTTTAATACGTCGTGAGACAGTATGGTTTTTATCTTCTAGAGGGATACAGAGTAAAAGATAAATAGTCCCTTCGTACGAAAGGAGTTGGGAATGTTGACCTATGGTTTACCTGTTGTTTAATATTGTTTATAACTAATTTACTATCACTAAAGTAAAAATTATGAATATACACCTTATTCAGGAATGATATTGTGTATATGATTGCTTATTAAGCATGGCAGGAAAGCTAAGTCAATTATAGATAAGTGCTGAAAGCATTTAAGCGCGAAGCTTATTATCTTATACTCTTTTATATACGTAATATAATATTACGTAATAGGCTTTAGTTGTAATAAATTTAATTTTTTTTAGACATAAAGTACTAATTTATTATTATACTTAATATAACACATAAATTAAAATTTATATAATACTTATATAAATTTTAATTTATATATATAAATGTTATATATATAAATTTAGCCCGGTTAGCATAAAAGTAATGCAACCGTTTTGTAATCGGTTTAAGTAAGTGCGATACTTGCACTGGGCTGACCCAATGGTCAAGTTGGTTAAGACATAACATTTTCACTGTTAGTGCGAGAGTTCAAGTCTCTCTTGGGTTGCAAGAAATTAGCTCAGTGGTAGAGCTATCGTTTTACACACGAAGGGTCAGGTGTTCAAATCACCTATTTCTTATTACGGATTAATGTAATGGTAACATATTTGACTCATGATCAATTTATTTAGGTTCGAATCCTAAATCCGTATATTAAGGCTATAGCTTAATGGTAAAGCCAACTGCTCATAATAGTTTTTATAAATGTTCGAATCATTTTAGTCTTAATCCGAGTGCTGAAATTGGTAGACAGGATAATCTTAAGTTTTATTGATATACTCGTGTGGGTTCGAATCCCTCCTCGGATATTTGGGGTTCTGGTTTAATTGGTAAAACGAGGACTTTGCAAGTCCTTTATTCAGGTTCAATTCCTGATAACTCCAAAAATTTAGCTCGAAAAGCTCAATTGGTAGAGCGGAACAGTGAAGATGTTTAGGTTATAAGTTCAAGTCTTATTTCGAGCAACTATTTTTATGGATATGCTGAAATTGGTAACCAGGCTGTGTTTAGATCATGGTGGCGGAAGCTTTATAAGTTCAAGTCTTATTATCCATAGGTCTAAACTTATAAATATTAATTGAATTTATTTGAATTAATCAATTATTAGATTACCTCTATTAATTTAGATTAATAATATATTAATATTTTATGTTGTTGACTAAGAGGTAAGTCATAAATTTTTGGTATTTAGCTATGAGTGTTCGAATCGCTCCAACATAATTATAATGTAAAATAATAAAATTATTATTTTTAAAAATTATGTATTAAAATTATGAATAATTAAATTAGCCCGAGTAGTTTAATGGTAGAACAATAATTTCATGAATTAAGAATGAGAATTCGATTTTCTCCTCAGGCTATTTATTTTAGTTAAAAAAAAAAATTTTTTTTAATTAAGGTGGATATAGTTCAATGGTAGAACAGCTGTATGTGGCATAGTATATCCTTGTTCGAATCAAGGTATCCACCCTTTTGTCTTATATATTAAATAGACTTTAAATAAAATATGCTAAATAGCAGTATAAAAATCTAATAAAGTGATTAAGCAGATATTTAATATAACAATGTGAAAAGAAAGATGATTTTTATCAACAAATGCTAAGGATATTGGAACATTATATCTTATGTTTGCATTATTTTCAGGTTTGGTTGGTACAGCTTTCTCAGTTTTAATTAGATTGGAGTTATCAGCTCCAGGTGTACAATATATAGCTGATAATCAATTATATAATAGTATTATTACAGCTCATGCTATTTTAATGATATTCTTTATGGTTATGCCAGCTTTAATAGGTGGTTTTGGTAATTTTTTATTACCATTATTAGTAGGTGGTCCAGATATGGCATTTCCTAGATTAAATAATATAAGTTTTTGATTATTAATACCTAGTTTATTATTATTTGTATTTGCTTCTATTATAGAAAATGGTGCAGGTACAGGTTGAACATTGTACCCTCCATTAGCAAGTATACAAAGTCATAGTGGTCCTAGTGTAGATTTAGCTATTTTTGGTTTACATTTAAGTGGTATAAGTTCACTTTTAGGTGGTATGAATTTTATTACAACAATAATTAATATGAGAAGTCCAGGTATTCGTTTACATAAATTAGCTTTATTTGGTTGAGCCGTATTAATAACAGCTGTTTTATTATTATTATCATTACCTGTATTAGCTGGTGCAATAACAATGTTATTAACAGATAGAAATTTTAATACATCTTTCTTTGAATTAGCTGGTGGTGGTGATCCTATTTTATACCAACATTTATTCTGATTTTTCGGTCATCCAGAAGTTTATATTTTAATTGTACCTGGTTTTGGTATTATTAGTACTGTAATTTCTGCAAATTCAAGTAAAAATGTATTTGGTTATCTAGGTATGGTATATGCTATGATGTCTATAGGTATATTAGGTTTTGTTGTTTGAAGTCATCATATGTATACTGTTGGTTTAGATGTTGATACTAGAGCTTACTTTACAGCTGCTACATTAATTATTGCTGTACCTACAGGTATAAAAATATTTAGTTGATTAGCTACTTGTTATGGTGGTTCTTTAAATTTAACACCTGCTATGTTATTTGCTTTAGGTTTTGTAGTTATGTTTACAATTGGAGGTTTAACTGGTGTTGTTTTAGCTAATGCTTCACTTGATATTGCTTTCCATGATACTTATTATGTTGTTGCTCATTTCCATTATGTACTTTCTATGGGAGCTGTTTTTGCTTTATTTAGTGGTTGATATTTCTGAATACCTAAATTATTAGGTTTATCTTATGATTTATTTGCTGGTAAAGTACATTTCTGAATATTATTTGTAGGTGTTAATTTAACATTCTTCCCACAACATTTCTTAGGTTTACAAGGTATGGCTAGACGTATAGGTGATTATCCTGATGCTTTTGCTGGTTGAAATTTAATTAGTAGTTTCGGTTCTATTGTAAGTGTTGTTGCTACATGATATTTCTTAAATATCTTATACTTACAATTAACTCAAGGTTCACCTGTTTCAAGATATCCTTGATTAACTCCTCAATATTTCAGTGATTTATTCCAAACATTATTTACTAGAAATAATAGTTCTTTAGAATGATGTTTAAATAGTCCACCAAAACCACATGCATTTGTAAGTTTACCTGTGCAATCTTAAGTTTTTTTAATATAATTTATTAAAATATTATTTAAATATTTTAGTTTAATATAAACATTAATAATTATATATTCTAAGCAACATGTTAGTTTAAGGGTTAGAATACCGTGTTACGGCCACGATGATATAAGTTCAAATCTTATACATGTTGCTTATTCTTATTAGCTCAATGGTAGAGCAAAATACTTCTAATATTTTGATCCTAGTTCGAATCTAGGATAAGAATTTCAGCTCTTATAGCTCAACGGTAGAGCAAAATACTGTTAATATTTGTATAGATGTTCGATTCATCTTGAGGGCTTTTAAGTTTAATACTTTTACTATATAGTAATTATTTATTTGGATAAAGGTTTCCTTAGTAATATAATTTATAATAATATAAAATGATACAAGCAGCTAAAATAATCGGTACAGGATTAGCTACAACAGGTTTAATAGGAGCAGGTGTTGGAATAGGTGTTGTTTTTGGTGCTTTAATTTTAGGTGTTGCTAGAAACCCTTCACTTAGAGGTCAATTATTCTCATATGCTATCTTAGGTTTTGCTTTCTCAGAAGCTACAGGTTTAAGCGAATAGATCTGTTATAGGGTTAATTGCAAGAAATATCTTAAAGATAAATTTGCAGCGAATATTAGTATAAATTATATTATACTAATAACGTTCAACGACTAAAAATGAGTAAACAAAAATTTTATAAATCCTACATTTATAAATGAAGACATAGTCTAAAACAACAAAAAAGTTAAATGTTTTATTAGAAATAGTAATAAAATTATTAATTAATTTGCGTATTCGCATTAATGATGGCTTTCTTATTATTATACGTAGCCTAAATAACTATAAGTTAAAATAAAATTCAGATTATTTTAATAATTAAAAAAAAATGTATATATTTTTTTTTTTTTAGGTATATTGATACTTTTTTTTTTTTTTATTTACTATTGTTATAAAGAAATATATATATATATAAATATGATAAGAAATTTATTTATTTGAATTCAATCATTAAGTTTAAGTATTAATCACAATACTATAAACCTTGATGCTCCAACACCTTGGGGTTTATTTTTTCAAGATAGTGCTACACCTCAAATGGAAGGTATAGAAGAATTACATAATAATATTATGTTTTATTTAACTATCATATTATTTTCTGTAACATGAATGATGATTACTATTATAAAAAGTTTTGTAAATACAAAATCACCAATATCACATAAATATATGAATCATGGTACATTAATAGAATTAATATGAACAATAACACCAGCTGTTATATTAATATTAATAGCATTTCCATCATTTAAATTATTATATTTAATGGATGAAGTAATGGATCCATCATTAGTAATATACGGAGAAGGTCACCAATGATATTGAAGTTATCAATATCCAGATTTTACAAATGCAGATGGTGAATTTGTAGAATTTGATTCATATATAGTACCAGAATCAGATTTAGAAGAAGGTACATTAAGAATGTTAGAAGTTGATAATAGAGTAATAATACCTGAATTAACACATACTAGATTTGTAATATCAGCTGCTGATGTTATACATTCATTTGCTTGTCCATCATTAGGAATAAAATGTGATGCATATCCAGGTAGATTAAATCAATCATCAGTATATTTAAACAGACAAGGTACTTATTTTGGACAATGTTCAGAAATATGTGGTATATTACATAGCTCAATGCCTATAGTAATACAATCAGTAAGTTTAAAAAAATTTTTATTATGATTAAGAGATCAATTAGGTGATTAATTAATTAATAATAATAAATAAGTATATATAATAATCTTAATCGTAAAGTTTAATGAATTTATCATTAATATTATTTTTAATAGGGATTTTAGGTTTTGTTTTAAATAGAAAAAATATAATTCTAATGCTTATTTCAATAGAAATAATGTTATTGTCTGTTACTTTTTTAATATTAATAAGTTCACTTAATTTTGACGATATATTAGGTCAAACTTTTGCTATATATATAATAACAATAGCAGGTGCTGAATCTGCTATAGGATTAGGTATATTAGTAGCTTTTTATAGATTAAGAGGAAGTATAGCAATAGAATATAAATAATGTATTTAGTTATTATTTTCTTACCTTTATTAGGTTCAATTCTATCAGGATTTTTTGGTAGAAAAATAGGTGTACAAGGAGCACAATTAATAACATCAAGTTTTATTATCATAACAACAATGTTAGCTATTTTAACTTTTTTTGAAGTAGGTTATAATAATATACCTTTAGAAATAAATTTATTTAGATGAATAGATTCAGAATCAATAAATATATTATGAGGTTTTTATTTTGATAGTTTAACAGTAAGTATGTTAATACCTGTTTTAATAGTATCTAGTTTAGTACATATATACTCTATAGGTTATATGAGTCATGATCCACATAATCAAAGATTTTTTAGTTATTTAAGTTTATTTACTTTTATGATGATAATACTTGTAACAGCTAATAATTATTTATTAATGTTATTAGGTTGAGAAGGTGTAGGAGTTTGTTCATATTTATTAGTTAATTTCTGATTTACTAGAATAGCAGCTAATCAAAGTTCAATATCAGCTTTTTTAACTAATAGAGTAGGTGATTGTTTCTTAACTATAGGTATGTTCATAATAATATGATCTTTTGGTAATTTAGATTATTCAACTGTTTTTTCATTAGCTCCATACTTTAATCAAGATGTTATAACATTAATAGGTATATGTTTATTAATTGGTGCTATGGCAAAAAGTTCACAAATAGGTCTACATGTTTGATTACCTCAAGCTATGGAAGGTCCTACACCTGTATCTGCTTTAATACATGCAGCTACAATGGTTACAGCTGGTGTATATTTATTAATGAGATCATCTCCATTAATAGAATCTAGTTCAACTGTTTTAATACTTTGTTTATGATTAGGTGCTATAACAACTATATTTAGTTCTATAATAGGATTATTTCAACAAGATATTAAAAAAGTTATCGCTTATTCTACAATGAGTCAATTAGGTATGATGGTAATAGCTATAGGATTATCATCATATAATTTAGCATTATTTCATTTAGTTAACCATGCTTTTTATAAAGCTTTATTATTTTTAGGTGCTGGAGCAGTTATACATTCTGTATCAGATAATCAAGATTTTAGAAAATATGGAGGATTAAAACCATTTTTACCATTAGCTTATTCAATAATGTTAATAGCTTCTTTAAGTTTAGTTGCTATACCTTTTATGTCTGGTTTCTATTCTAAAGATTTTATATTAGAATCTGCATATGGTCAATTTTATATTTCAAGTACTATTGTATATTTTATAGCTACAATTGGTGCTATGTTTACTACATTATATTCTGTAAAAGTTTTATATTTAACATTTTTAACTAATCCTAATGGACCTTTAAATAATTATAAAAATGTAGATCAAGGTAATATTTTTATTAATTTACCTTTAATTATTTTAGCTATTTTTTCTATATTATTTGGTTATTTAACTAAAGATGTATTTATAGGTTTAGGTACAAGTTTTTTTATAGATAATAGTATTTTTATACATCCTTCTCATGAAATTATGTTAGATACAGAATTTGCAGTTCCAACTTTATTTAAATTATTACCTTTATTTTTTACTATTACTTTAAGTATTGTTGGTATAATGTTTTCAGAATTTTTTGGTAATTTATTAATTAAATTTAAATTTACTAATTTAGGTTATAATATTTTTAGTTTATTTAATCAAAGATTTTTAATTGAATTCTTTTATAATAATTATATTACTAATTTTGTCTTAAAATTAGGTGGTCAAACTACTAAAGTTTTAGATAAAGGTTCTGTAGAATTATTAGGTCCTTATGGCTTAGAAAAAGGTTTATTAAATTTAAGTAAAAATATAGGTAGTTTAAGTACTGGTGTTATTACATCTTATGCTTTATATATTTTAATTGGTTTAATTTTCTATGTTTTCTTATTATATTTAAATATTGATAATAATATTTTATTATTATTATTATTTGGTATATTTTCAACTATAAACAAAAAATAATGTTATTAACTTCTATTTTTTTATTATTATTATCTAATTCTCTTAGTTTAAGAAGAGATATATCTATATATTATTCTAGAATAGGAATAATTATACAATTATATTGTATATTATTTTGTTACAATAATCTTTTTATTTCTTATTTAAATTCAGGTGTTGGTTTATTTGGTGGTTTATTTAGTATAACATCTTTAGATCTAATATTTGATATGTTAATATTTATGTTAACTATGTTTATCTTAAATTTAACAGGTTTTTATCCTAGAAAATATTGAACAAATAAATATTTAAGTATAAATATGTTATTATTTAATAAATTAAAATTATTTGTTTCAAATATTTTTAATAAAAAAGGAGAACAATATACAATAATAGAATATACTTTAATTTTATTATTTATAGTTCTGGGTAGTTTATTATTAATATCTAGTAGTGATTTAATATCAGTATATTTATCTATAGAATTACAAAGTTATGGTTTATATATATTATGTACTTTATATAGAAATTCTGAATCTTCTACATCTTCTGGTTTAACTTATTTCTTATTAGGTGGTTTATCATCTTGTTTTATTTTATTAGGTATTGGTTTAATTTATGCTAATTCAGGTACAACTTATTTAGATAGTTTTTATATTATAACTAATTTATCTAATTTAATAAATGATAATAATTTAAATTATATTATGTATAATGATATTTCTACTTATATATCTTATTATTTATTATTAATAACTGTAGGTTTTTTATTTAAAATATCTGCAGCACCATTCCATTTTTGATCTCCAGATGTTTATGATGGTATTCCTACTATTGTTACAACTTTTGTAGCTATTATGCCAAAAATATCTATATTAATAATTTTATTACATTTAGTACATTTTTCTAATAACATATCTATAGAATATTCTTGAACATCTAGTTTATTAATAAGTAGTATTTTATCTCTAATTATTGGTACTGTTTTAGGTTTAACACAATTTAGAATTAAAAGATTATTTGCTTATAGTACTATATCACATGTTGGTTTCTTATTATTAGCTTTAAGTATCAATAGTGTAGAGTCTATACAATCTTTTATATTTTATTTAATACAATATAGTATCTCAAATTTAAATGCTTTCTTTATTTTAATTGGTATAGGTTATACATTATATTTTTATATTAATAAAAATATAGATTATAACAATTTATTAGATAAGAATAATTCACCTATTCAATTAATAAATCAATTAAAAGGTTATTTTTATATAAATCCTATATTAAGTATAAGCTTAGCTATTACTTTATTATCATTTGCAGGTATACCACCACTTGTTGGTTTCTTTGCAAAATTAATGGTTTTATCTTCAGCTTTACAAAATGGTTTTATTTTCTTAGCTTTAATAGGTATATTAACTAGTGTTGTTAGTGCTGTTTATTATTTAAATGTTATTAAAATTATGTTTTTTAATAATCATTCTTATATATTTAGTAATAAATTATTTAATTTTCAAATACCTGCTGAAATTATTAATAAAAATAATATAGAATCATTTAATTTAAAATCTAATATTTCTTTATCTAATTCTTTATCTGTTCCTATATCAATTTTAACTATGTTTATTTTATTATTTATGTTTATGCCTGATCAATGATTAGATATTTCTAATATTTTATCATTTATATTATTTACACCATATAATATTATATAATAAAATTATTAATTTATAAATAAGCAAAAAAAAAAAGATTAATAAATTTAAAATTTAAAATTTAACTATGAGAATTTTTAAAAGTCATCCTTTATTAAAATTAGTTAATTCTTATATAATTGATTCACCACAACCAACTAATCTTAGTTATTTATGAAATTTTGGTTCATTATTAGCTTTATGTTTAGGTATTCAAATTGTTACTGGTGTAACTTTAGCTATGCATTATTCACCTAGTATAACAGATGCTTTTGATTCAATAGAGCATATTATGCGTGATGTTAATAATGGTTGATTAATAAGATATTTACATGCAAATACAGCTTCAGCCTTTTTCTTTTTAGTATATTTACATATGGGTAGAGGTATTTATTACGGTTCATATCAAGGATCAAGAAGTTTAACTTGAAACATAGGTGTTGTAATATTTATAGTTATGATAGTAACAGCTTTTTTAGGTTATGTTTTACCTTTTGGTCAAATGAGTTTATGAGGTGCTACAGTTATTACTAATTTATTAAGTGCTATACCTTGAATTGGTCAAGATTTAGTAGAATTTATTTGAGGAGGTTTTTCTGTAAACAATGCTACATTAAATAGATTTTTTTCTTTACATTATTTATTACCTTTTATATTAGCTGCTTTAGTTTTAATGCATTTAATAGCATTACATGATACTGTTGGTTCTAGTAATCCTTTAGGTATTTCAGGTAATTATGATAGATTACCTTTTGCTCCTTACTTTTTATTTAAAGATTTAGTTACTATTTTCTTATTTATGCTTGGTTTATCTATATTTGTTTTCTTTATGCCTAATGCTTTAGGTGACTGTGAAAATTATGTAATGGCTAATCCTATGCAAACACCAGCTGCTATTGTTCCTGAATGATATTTATTACCTTTTTATGCTATATTAAGATCTATTCCTGATAAAACTTTAGGTGTTGTTGCAATGTTAGGTGCTATACTTATCTTAATGGCATTACCATACTTAGATAAATCTAATATAAGAGGTATGCAATTTAAACCTTTAAGTAAAATAGCTTTTTATATTTTTATTGCTAATTTTTTAGTTTTAATGATATTAGGTGCTAAACATGTAGAAGATCCTTTTATTATATTTGGACAAATATCAACTACACTTTATTTTAGTTACTTTATTATTATTACACCATTATTTAGTATATTTGATAATATTTTATTTGATATAGCTACTAAAAAGAATAATGAAATAGTTAATAAATATTATAATATAGTAATAAAAAAGGATATTCTTTTGCCAGAGTAAATAGTGGTATTTCTAGAGGTTTAGAAAAATCACTATTTTTTGTTTTTACTCAAAAATCTATATAATTTCATACTAATATCATTAAATATATTGCTATATTTTCATTAATTTTTATACCAATTTCTGTATTATTTAATAGTAATTTACACGTATGTTGGATTTTTTTAGTAGTAATTTATTTCTGTATAATTTTTTTGTTGTGCTATATTATTAAAAAATGTTTTAATAAAGAATTACTAATTAGAAATTCACCTTTAGATGCCTTATCTAGTTTATTAGCACATACAACAGCTCTGACTGTAGCATCTGGTTATGGAGTGTTATGTTTTAATTGTATGCAAACACTTATAGCTATTGATATTTTTTTATATTCAAAATATGGTGTGAGTAATATGTGCTTATTCTTATATGATTATACTAAAGAATTCGAGAGTTTAATAACACATCCTCATGTTCAAGGAGCGTATAATAATTATGTTCAAAATCAAATAATTTTACATCAATATTTAATAGATCAATATCATACTTCTTTTAATGGTATAGTACGTTTAAATCCTGAAAATTCTCCGGGTTTAGTTAAAAGATATGAGCTTATAACTAAATCACATGAAATTCTTAATAAAAATACTGATCATATGTTAATAGAATTTAAGGATAGATTAACAGATAATGATAAAAAAACGTTAAAAGAGACCGTAGACAGAGTATTAATGCATAAATATAATATATTCTATGAATTAAGAGATAAGCATGTATTATAATGTATTAGTAATGGTGTAGAAATGCAACATTGAAATTTTTATGAAAGTAGTATAGTAAAAGCATTTAATGATTTAGGGATAAGTAATATTTTTAAAATTAATCCATGATTACTTATTACAACACATGCTGATTTTGTTATAGATCCAGATTTTACTTTTGCTCAGCGTAAAGGTTTTAATTTTAATCTTAGTTCTTTAGATATTCATAAATCTCGAATGGAAAATTGAGATTCTGCGAAAAATAGACCTTACACATTTAATGCTAGATGGTGTATCTTATAAAAGTTTTAATGGATCAATTTTTACGGATGAATATAATAATTTATATCCATATAGTCAAGTTGAATATCCAGTTGCTGAAAAAGTACCGGAGGCTGTTGAAAGATCATTATGACAAAAAATAATGGATAGTAAAATAGAACTAAATAGATCTAAAAGTAAGGTTTTTAGCCAACTTAACAAAACTACGGATAGAAATCTAATAGCTAAATCTGATAGTTCTTCAGAATTTGATTTTCTAATTAATAAATCTGGTGTAGAACAAAATTTAGTAGTAACTAATTTTTTACGAGATAATTTATTACAAGAACTAGATAATTCTCAACAAAATAATTCTATAGATCAGACTCGAATGCTTCCTCCATCGAATAATTCATAATAATCTAAATTTTCTTAATTGCTTAAATTTAAAGTGTTATTAGCTTATATTAATTTATGTTAATAAATAAGATATGACAAGTACAACTTTTTTTTTTTTATTTATACCAATATTAGCTTGTGTATTATTAGTAATTAATTTATTATTATCTGTACATAATCCATACCAAGAAAAAGATAGTGCATTTGAATGTGGTTTTCATTCATTTTTGGGTCAAAATAGAACACAGTTCAGTATATCTTTTTTTATATTTGCTTTACTGTTTCTTTTATTTGATTTAGAAATATTATTAGTTTACCCATATGTTGTAAGTGCTTATTTTAATAATTTATATGGTTTAATAATTATGCTTGTATTTTTTTTAGTTTTAACATTAGGTTTTGCTTTTGAATTAGGTAAAAATGCGTTAAAAATAGATAGTAAACAAATGTATAATTTTAATACAAAAATATGAAATGGTTATTCTTTAATATATTAAATAAAAATATTAATAAGATAATTAAAACTAATTTGGAGTTATAGCAGATGGTTCTGTATTAGGACTGCAAATCTATAATCAGGGATTCGATTTCCCATGACTCCTATAATAAATAGTAGATGTTTATTATTTAAATATTATAATATATTCAAAATTTAACTATAGTTATGTAAAAATTAAAAAAAAAAATATTTAGTAATAATAATTAGATAGATAAAAAATTATTAAATTTTAATTATAGTAGTTTTTATTAAAATATGTATACACTTATATCAATAATAGAAAATATATTAGTTGTTGTACCTGCTTTACTTATTGTAGCTTTTGTTACTATATCAGAAAGAAAAACAATGGCTAGTATGCAAAGAAGATTAGGTCCAAATATTGTAGGTTATTATGGATTACTTCAAGCATTTGCTGATGCTTTAAAATTATTATTAAAAGAATATGTAGCACCAACACAAGCTAATATAATATTATTTTTTCTTGGTCCTATAATAACTTTAATTTTTTCTTTATTAGGTTATGCTGTTATACCTTATGGATCAGGTTTATTTATATCAGATTTTAATTTAGGTATTTTATATATGTTAGCTGTATCTTCATTAGCAACATATGGTATTTTATTAGCAGGTTGATCTGCTAATTCTAAATATGCTTTTTTAGGTTCTTTAAGAAGTACAGCTCAATTAATAAGTTATGAATTACTATTAAGTTCTATAATTTTATTAGTAATTTTATTTACAGGTAGTTTAAATTTAACAACAATAATAGAAAGTCAAAAAGTTGTTTATTTTATTTTACCTTTATTACCTATATTTCTTCTATTTTTTCTAGGTTGTATTGCAGAAACTAATAGAGCTCCTTTTGATTTAGCAGAAGCTGAATCAGAATTAGTTAGTGGTTTTATGACAGAACACTCAGCTGTTATATTTGTTTTCTTCTTTTTAGCTGAATATGCTAGTATTGTATTAATTTGTATATTAAGTAGTGTTTTATTTTTAGGTGGTTATTTAAATATATTACCATTAAATACTATTTTATATTTTATTAATACATTTATAGTATTATTTGGTTATAATGCTTGTGATTTTAATTCTTTATTTTCTGATTATTTAATTAATGGTTTATCTAGTTTAAATTTAGCAATAAAAACAGCTTTCCTTATATTTGTATTTATTTGAGTAAGAGCTTCATTCCCTAGAATTAGATTTGATCAATTAATGTCAGTATGTTGAACAATATTATTACCTATTATTATAGCTTATGTTGTATTATTACCTTGTATAGTTATAGGTTTAAATATTATACCTTCTAATATAACATTATTATAAAGTATGTATTATTAATTAGTATTTTATTGATCTAATAGATATATTAGATGTTAATTAAATTATTGTTAGTTTATTATTATTTTTTCAAAATATTATGATATATTTATTCTCCTTATTATTAATACCTTTAATAGGTATATTTTTTATTATATTTTCAGCTTCATATCAACAATCTAATAATCAAATTAAAACTATCGGTTTAACAACTTTAATAATTAATTTAATATTATCATTGATAATATTTATATTATTTGATTTCAGCAGCAAACAATTTCAATACATTCAATTAGAAGAAATATATAAAA